TCAGGAGTATAATAAGTCAATTTATACTCTTTAACACCAGCTTTGAATCCAACACTTGCTTTAGTCTCTGTTTGTGGTGACATAAGTCCCTCCCTACAAGTCATGAATTTAGAATTCTTGCAATAAAACAAAACACCAAGGTCTACTCGACATAAATTAGGAATAAATTTAATTAACCTTTTTCAGAGGAATCTTTCAAAAAATTATCAACTAATCAGAATGATTCTTTATTAGACCATGATATTTGATTCGCCAAATACATCATTATTGTATATTCTTTCATATGTATAGCGCAACCTAATACTTGTTTTTCAAGTTTTGAATCTTTGACTTTTTATAAATCGAAATATTTAATATTAAAATAATAATAAAATAACTAACTCTTGACAGTAATATATGTTGTATATGTAAATCCTAGATATGACAATATGGGGAATTCATCCATGAAAATGAAAAACAAGAGGGGGGTTGATACAGGGATGAATAGATGGGACGCATAACCGGATATGCTAAAATGAAAATATGAAAAAAAAAAAAAAGCTAATGAGATCGAAATAATGAATCATAAATAGAGTTCCCTTTCGAATTCGCTAGATAAAAAAAGTCTTGCCTATTCTAAATAAATCAAAGACTTTCTGCAAAAAATTTTTTTTATTTATGTATTTTTTATTTGAAAACTCGGTTTCGGTTAGTTGAGCTTGAAAATGACTATTCCTTCATTGAAATTGAATAAGTAAAAAATTGAATTGCACATTCACTTGGGTGGTACCAACGAAATCGAGTGCTTACTCCTATTTTTTATTGAATTAACCGATGAATTTGCTATCGAAGATTTTTTCTGTATTCGAAAAATTTCGCAACAAAATTTAACATATTTTTTTTATTATGAGAATAAATCCTACTACTTCGGATCCAGAGGTTTCGATACGTGAAAAAAAAAACCTGGGACGTATCGCCCAAATCATTGGTCCGGTACTGGATGTAGCCTTCCCCCCGGGCAAAATGCCTAATATTTACAATGCTCTGGTGGTTAAGGGTCGAGATACTCTTGGTCAAGAAATTAATGTGACTTGTGAAGTACAGCAATTATTAGGAAATAATCGAGTTAGAGCTGTAGCTATGAGTGCGACAGAGGGTTTAAAGAGAGGAATGGACGTGGTTGATATGGGAAATCCTCTAAGTGTTCCAGTCGGCGGAGCGACTCTAGGACGAATTTTCAACGTGCTTGGGGAACCTGTTGATAATTTAGGTCCTGTCGATACTCGCACAACATCTCCTATCCATAAATCCGCGCCTGCTTTTATACAATTAGATACAAAATTATCTATTTTTGAAACAGGAATTAAAGTAGTAGATCTTTTGGCCCCTTATCGTCGTGGGGGAAAAATCGGACTATTCGGTGGGGCTGGCGTGGGTAAAACAGTACTAATTATGGAATTGATCAACAACATTGCCAAAGCTCATGGTGGTGTATCCGTATTTGGTGGAGTCGGCGAACGGACTCGTGAAGGAAATGATCTTTACATGGAAATGAAAGAATCTGGAGTCATTAATGAACAAAATCTTGCAGAATCAAAAGTGGCCCTAGTCTACGGTCAGATGAATGAACCGCCGGGAGCTCGTATGAGAGTTGGTCTGACTGCCTTAACTATGGCAGAATATTTCCGCGATGTTAATGAGCAAGACGTACTTCTATTTATCGACAATATCTTCCGTTTCGTACAAGCAGGATCCGAGGTATCCGCTTTATTGGGTAGAATGCCTTCTGCTGTGGGTTATCAACCCACCCTTAGTACCGAAATGGGTACTTTACAAGAAAGAATTACTTCTACGAAAAAAGGGTCCATAACCTCTATTCAAGCAGTTTATGTACCTGCAGACGATTTGACTGACCCCGCTCCTGCCACCACATTTGCACATTTAGATGCGACTACCGTACTATCAAGAGGATTAGCTGCCAAAGGTATCTATCCAGCGGTAGATCCTTTAGATTCAACGTCAACTATGCTACAACCTCGAATCGTTGGCGAGGACCATTATGAAACTGCGCAACAAGTCAAGCAAACTTTACAACGTTACAAGGAGCTTCAGGACATTATAGCTATCCTGGGGTTGGATGAATTATCCGAAGAGGATCGCTTAACCGTAGCAAGAGCGCGCAAAATTGAGCGTTTCTTATCACAACCCTTTTTCGTAGCCGAAGTATTTACGGGTTCTCCGGGAAAATATGTTGGTCTCGCGGAAACAATTAGAGGGTTTAAATTGATCCTTTCCGGAGAATTTGATTCTCTTCCTGAACAGGCCTTTTACTTAGTGGGTAACATCGATGAAGCTACTGCGAAGGCTACGAACTTAGAAATGGAGAGTAAATTGAAGAAATGACCTTAAATCTTTGTGTACTGACTCCGAATCGAGTTGTTTGGGATTCAGAAGTAAAAGAAATCATTTTATCTACTAATAGTGGACAAATTGGCGTATTACCAAATCACGCGCCGATTGCCACAGCTGTTGATATAGGTATTTTGAAAATACGCCTTAATAACCAATGGTTAACGATGGCTCTGATGGGCGGTTTTGCTAGAATAGGCAATAATGAAATCACTATTTTAGTAAATGATGCAGAGAAGAATAGTGACATTGATCCACAAGAAGCGCAGCAAACTCTTGAAATAGCAGAAGCTAACTTGAGAAAAGCTGAAGGCAAGAGACAAACAATTGAAGCTAATCTAGCTCTCAGACGAGCTCGGACACGAGTCGAGGCTCTCAATACGATTTGATTTTCTAACTAGCTGACGTGTAAAAAAAAAAAAAGAATGTATAAAAAAAATAGGATCGAAAGGCGAGAAAAACAATAAAAGATAAAAAGCTGGTTACAAAAACTTATTAGACACCAGTGATCATGGTGTCTAATAAGTTATACCTACTATTGGATTTGAACCAATGACTCCTGCCGTATGAAAGCAATACTCTAACCACTGAGTTAAGTAGGTTATTTATCATCGTAAAGAGAAGGAAAAGAGGGATACCTATCACATCGATAGGATTATAAATCCAATATTATTTCTAAGCAATACCAATAAACAACGAGATCAAAGATATATAATGTTCGATCATGTAATTAATCTTGACAAGAAATTATCTACATGATAAGATAAAATGTGTATCACAAACACAAGGGCTATAGCTCAGTTAGGTAGAGCACCTCGTTTACACGTGCGCCAAAGTTTTTCAGAGGAGTCCATCACGCAATCAAACTAATTGATTGATCTTATTAATAAATCGATGTCTTACTCCATGCCTTTTTTTTTTAGGAAAAAAGAGGAGAACAATAGCCTGACATTAGGTCCTATTAAAGTACCCCGTTAGGTAGGGAATGAATAGAACCCATTATTGATTTGAGATATTGATAGGGTGAATACCCAATCTACTCAATGCTAGGCAGAATGAGTATAAGGAACTCAAAAATAATCTTTTCGTCCTATGAACCTTAAGGTGTATCAAGTTTCATGTTTGATTTTTTAATCAGGATGTTAGAGACTTTATTTAACTTAAGTTGATCTAGACCAAAAGCAAACCTACGTCAAGAGAACCCAACCCTTCTTTGAAACACTTTGGTAGTTCTTCTGTATTGTATTAGAATTCAAAAATAATCAATCAGAGTACTTGGAACCATTTCTTATCTTTTTTTTTAAGAAAAAATATGGTAGACTAACTGATCTTTCTATCAGTTAATGAAAGAGCCCAATGCAAAAAAAAATGCATGTTGGGTCTTTGAAAGAGTTCGAATCATTTTGATAATAATAAGTTCGAACTCTTTTACCGAGCAGGTCTACGGTTCGAGTCCGTATAGCCCTAACTAAAAAATTGATTCTAATCAATCACATTAAAATCAAAATAATTGGATAATTTTTTTACTTATTATTGTATTCTTTATTTCTAACTGGTTACTTTCAATTGCTTGGTTCATAAAAAAAATTCCCATACTATAAACCCTAAGTCCTGGGGATCATTCAGAATAAAACGCAAAACCTAATTTTATTTCAATGGAGCCAATCACTATTTATCGATATATCTAGATAGATACTTATTTCTAATTTAGAATATTTCTAATTTAGAATAAACTTTTTGTCTTCATTAATTTTCATAGTTGTAAGTGGATTTTTTATATGAATTTTCCTCGTTCACTGGCTACAATCAAAAAGTTTATAATACTTTCTTTTTTTGTATCGCCACCCAATCTTGGTTACTTTTTTTCTGACTCGGCCTTGTTTAAAAATAAAAACAGAAATCTAATTAAATTCAACCCAAATGAAATCTATCTAATACTAAGTAAGATAGTTGTGCTAAAGTCTTACTGGATTTTTTGATACGTCATAATTTTAAAAACAAAGAAATTTTTCTAAATTGTTTTTTAATAAAACATAAACAAAATTTCATAAACAGAAAAACAAAATTACATTACTAGTTATTAATAATAATAATATTATATTATTAATATTAATAACTCTTAGGAATAGAAACATGTAAATATTAAGTAAAAAGTGTATTGAAAATAAGATTACAATCCATAAATCTTAAAATGAGACGTCTAACACAGCAACCAAACGAAAATAAATGATTCGATTAACCTGAATTTTTGTTTTAACTCAAGAGTTCTATATCCCTTGCCCAATCCACTCCGATTGGAATTGACTAAGCGGGTATTTTTTCCACATTCATAGGAGTGCGTCTATGTTTCTGCTTTACGAATATGATATTTTCTGGGCATTTTTAATAATATCAAGTGCTATTCCTGTTTTGGCATTTCTAATTTCCGGAGTTTTATCTCCAATTAGGAAGGGGCCAGAGAAACTTTCTAGTTATGAATCAGGTATAGAACCGATCGGGGATGCTTGGTTACAATTTAGAATCCGTTATTATATGTTTGCTCTAGTTTTTGTTGTTTTTGATGTTGAAACTGTTTTTCTGTATCCGTGGGCAATGAGTTTCGATGTACTGGG